CTCCACATATATAATTAAAGGGGGTCGATTCCGTAAAAGATAGCAGTAAATGGAAGGCTATTGTGGGATCGTCAATTTAGTACCGAGGGTGTTTTTAGAATATACCGAATAAGTATAGCTATCCTTCTTCTGACATAGCAACGCCATTTTAATCAGTATCGAAATAAATTTTCGACCTTTCTTTTTGTTTGTTGATATAAAACCGTACACAGTCGAAAAAAAGTCTGTTATTTGGTTATTCTCATATAGGTCAAAAATATAAATTTAGGTAAGTGTTTTAGTAAGAATATGTATAAAAAGAATAAAAAGAACATATTTCCCCTCTCCTCTATTATTATGCTTACTATAACTAGTTATTTTGGTTTTCTACTAACGGCTTTAACTATAACCTCAGCTTTATTTGTTTGTATGAGCAAAATACGATTGATTTGAAATTTATTAAATCCAAAATAAAAAAAGCGTTCTGTGGGTCTGTACCGCCTTGTATTTGATATTCGTGGGCAATTCGGATTAATATTTAGAGAGATATATATACCCCCCGGTTTCCCCTTATCAAACAAATTGAAATGATTGAAATTTTTCTATTTGGAATTGTGTTAGGTCTAATTTCTATAACTTTGGCTGGATTATGCATAACTGCGTATTTACAATACAAACGTGGCGATCGGCTGGACCTTTGATTAATTAAAATCCGATTGGTCGCCTCCTTTCTTGAACTTTAATCCGCAGGAAATTCCTTTTGTTTCAGTTAGTGAAGTTATTTAGTAGAGTTTAACCTAACAAGAATGGAATCACGCTCTGTAGGATTTGAACCTACGACATTGGGTTTTGGAGACCCACGTTCTGCCGAACTGAACTAAGAGCGCTTTCTTAGTACAGGCTTTAAAGAAAGGTATTCTTTTTGTAACTCTACTACATCATATACAATATACTATGATATTATAGTATCATACTTGCTGCTCATAGAAAAATAAGCAGGGATGACAGGATTTGAACCTGTGACATTTTGTACCCAAAACAAACGCGCTACCAAACTGCGCTACATCCCTTTCAATTGAGCTATAGTATCAAAGAATCCCCATCTTTGTTTCCATATCGGTATTTCTTTCATTGATTGGTCTCATTTTTGTATATAACTTTATTTTATATTAAATTAATATAAAATATAATAATAACAGAAAAAATTATATACATATGAAATCAACCGTAAAAAAACGAATCAATTTCCGGAATGTTCAGGAAGGAGGGAATTTTTTTTATGTTTTAAGAGAAGGAAAGTTGAATGATTGTACATTTTCATTAGGAATTCCACCTATAACTAGAAGCGGTTCTTAACTACATATACCTTAAATACAGATACAATGTATTTCAATAAAAATACAATTAAGGAGTTCAATGCGAGATCTAAAAACTTATCTATCCACGGCACCGGTACTAAGTACTCTATGGTTTGGATCTTTGGCGGGTCTATTGATAGAGATCAATCGATTTTTCCCAGATTCGTTGATATTCCCTTTTTTTCAGTCTAGTTATTGACAAGAGGTGACGAAAATTAGAGATATTATTTCTATTCCCTTTATTGTAAAAATTTTATTTCGAGTTAGTAATTTCTATTTTTTTGTTACTTTATTTTGTAACGAGAAGAGTTGAGTGAATCAAAAATAAAAAGGAGGTTCATGGCCAAAGGTGGTAAAGATGCCCGGGTAACGGTTATTTTAGAGTGTATCAGCTGTGTTCGAAAGAGTATTAATAAGGAATCCACGGGTATTTCTAGATATATTACTCAAAAGAATCGACACAATACGCCCAGTCGATTGGAATTACTAAAATTCTGTCCCTGTTGTTTCAAACATACGGTTCATGGGGAGGTAAAGAAATAGATTACATTTCTTTCGATATGTAAACCTATCAAATACCAGCAAAAAAGAACATTATTATCATCATTATATAATATAATCATATAATCTATAATGTTCTTTTTATTAATTGGAATTAGGATTTCGGAATAAGGAATAAAAAAATTATGGATAAATCCAAACGACGCTTTATAAAATCTAAGCGACCTTTTCATAGTCGATTGCCCCCGATTGGGCCGGGGGATCGAATTGATTATAGAAACATGAGTTTAATTAGTCGATTTATTAGTGAACAGGGAAAAATATTATCTAGACGAGTCAATAGATTGAACTTGAAACAACAACGATTAATTACTAGTGCTATAAAACAGGCTCGTATTTTATCTTTATTACCCTTTCTTAATAATGAGAAACAATTTGAAAGAACCAAGCCCGCTCCTAGAACCTTAAGCTTTGGAACCAGAAAAAAATAAGCTTATTCTTCAATTGAATCCAAATTACAATCCGAACGCAAACGCAGAATAATGTTTTTTTTATTTAGCATGTTCTAAATATTGTAGAGTATGATATTTTCATCCTATGTTTTTATCATCCTAATTTCTTTCGACTCCACTTTCCCGGAGTTTATTCTCCGGGGAACGCCGTTTAAATAATTCCGATGCATTTATTCCAATCTCCTTATTTCATGATCTCATTGAAAATGATATAAAGACAGTTCCTATTTGATATAGCTATTTGCGCCAGTATTTTACGATTAAGAAACAACTGCTTCTTCTGCAGATCATATATTAATTTACTATAACTATGCGATACCCTATTCCCGCGAATTACTGCGTTTAACCGAAGGATCCACAAACGACGAAAATCCCTCTTTTGTTTATCTCTATCCCGATGAGCCGAAACCAAAGCTCTTATTTTCTGTTGAGTAATAGTTCGAGTAATCCTTGAATGAGCTCCTCGAAAGCTTGCTGCAAATAAACGAATTTTTGTTCTACGCCTCCGAGCTATATATCCTCGCCTAATTCTGGTCATTGCCTAAATGGAACTTTAATTAATTTAATAACTAATTAATTTTTTATTGATAGTTATTATTTTCCCTGTCTATGTAATAACAAAACGATTGTTCCAATGTATAAAATAAAAATTCCAACGATTTTTGCTATTCTAACCCTTCCCTCCCGACCACCATATTTTTATTTTATTTTTTCCTAGGTATTTTACACCAAATTCTTAATTTAAATTAGTATTATATGTCAGAAATATGGATAATCCATATATTCCATATAAATAAAATAAATGGATAAACTAAATGAAAATGAAATGGTAGGTTCCATCGTTTCTATGGTTATTTATTAAATATAAGAAAACGGTAAGGTCCTCTCTATACACCGGAGCCACCCCCCCCCCTTCATTTAACTAACATGGTTATTGGTCACTTGTACAGTTCACATTGCTCTACCTATTATCTAGTACTAGATCTTTCACAAAAAAATAAATTTGTATAGTAACGGTATTTAATTAGGAAAGTTGGCTGGGTAGCTGATCCTGTTAGTCCGTTCGTTCTTGCAAGAATGCGAGCATAAGTTTAAATAAAATAAGGATTTCTACGCTTTAATGAAATAAGCATTTGCTACCACTAGAGAATTTTTTTATTATCGTAAATTGAGGTGAGTAGATTTACACCAATATAAAACCATAAATTTCATAAAAAATTTTCGTTATAGTGAATAGAGTTCCTTGATTCTATCCGTACCGATCGTTGATACTGTAATATTTTTTTATTTTGTCCTCAATTGCTATATAGGATTTGATAGGATTTGAACGAGTCGCACATACACCCTAGTACATGTTCCTCGGCGCTGAGGACATCCCCGAAGAGCGGGGGATTTTGTGACATTTCTGATTGGCTGTCTTGTATTTCTAATAAGTTGTTTAATAGTTGGCATGATGAATCATATCCATAATGGACCGGTTTAGATCGATCCTAACCAGATAATTATGAATGACTTTTAGTTACTATAATTTTGAATTTAGTAAAAATAGAAAATACCAAATCAGGATATTTTCGTGAAATACAGAGCCGTTTCATTCATCCGTCATCCGCTACAAGATCAACAATTCCATGAGCTTGGGCTTCTGTTGCTGACATAAACACATCCCTTTCCATGTCTTCTGATACAACCCATAAGGGTTTGCCCGTTCTTTGTACATAAATATCTGTCAGGGTTTCGCGTAATTTCAGAAGTTCTTCCGCTTCTAGGACAAATTCTACTGTTTGGGCCTCAAAATAAGAACTAGCAGGTTGATGAATCATTACCCTGATGATATGACATAACAAAAAGTTATTCTATTTTTTATGAGGGGGTGAAGAAAAAAGGGAAAATTGAACAACCGTACGGGCATCTTTTGCACGTTGCATACGGCTCTACAATGTAATTTATTTTTACTTTCCATCGAAGAAAGAGAAAAACTATCAGACCTAGATCTGTAAATTTGCCATCTTTACTTTCTTTCTTTTCCAGAGCTAAAAAAACATAATATGATGGCACCGTTGCTTTATTTATTTATATATTTAATTTATTTTGTCTGTAAGCCGGCAATCCCAAAGTTTCTTTTCGATTCAATAAAAAAATCGAATAAGGGAAAAATAATGAATTATCTTTTCTTGATTTTTTTACTCTTTCATAACATAAAAATTGTTCATAGACTCCCTGTGTGAAAACAAAAAAAAAAAGTGTATTTGTGCCGCTGAAACAAAATCCCGATATATAAAAACAAAAATATTTTTTAATCTCATACTACTCTCTCGATACATAATCGAATGTTTTTGAAAAATAATAAAAATAATTTTCATATCGAATTCGAAGTGCCATGCTATTATTACTTAAATATTCCTATTTCATATGGAGAAGGCATAGTTTTCTTTTTTTTAATCAAATAAAAAAACTCATTGGCGCCAAGCGTGAGGGAATGCTAGACGTTTGGTAATAGCCCCTCCGACCAAGAGAAAAGATCCCATTGAAGCAGCTAATCCCATGCATATTGTATGTACCGTTGGTCGCACAAATTGCATAGTATCATAAATAGCAACTCCGGGTATTACCCACCCGCCGGGAGAGTTTATAAAAAAAAAAAAATCTTTGATATCATTTTCTATACTGAGATATACCATAAGACTAATAAGTTGATTCGAGATTTCACTATCAACCCCCTGGCCTAAAAAAAGGAGTCGTTCTCGATAAAGTCGGTTAATTAGGATTAAACTGTCTCCCTTCGAAACCATACATGCACCTTTTGATGCATACGGTTCCAAAAAATTGGGGAAAAATCAATGTGTATATTTCCGCCGCTTTCTTTTTTCATAGCGAATTGTTTCTAACAAAGGAACTTTACTTTTTTATTGCATATTTCACATATTTCAAAAATTCTGAGTGTTTTTATTTTTCTCTATAATTCAAAAAATAAATAAACTTATCGAACTAACCTTTCATTGATGTATTCTTTTCACCGATATTCAATCCAAATCACGATGCTATTTTCTTGTTCCTGAGTGGGACTCTTTCATATTTTTAGGTTTCTGTTCTACTCCGGGTAAAGATCCGACCGATTTTGATTTGCATATATAGGACAAATGCTCCTAATACCATTACCGTTTCTTTTTGCTTTGCTACATACACAACCTTGCTTTTTTTTTCAATTCATATCTTCTGCCAATCTTATTCCAATCGTCATATTTACTCGATTGATTAAGATATCTCCTAGGGAGACCATTCAAGTGAAAATCATACAATACATATATATATACATATTTATCATTCGGGTTTTATAAACGGAGCCTGGATACTTATTGGTTCATCCAAGTCAACCATAAACTATTTGAATTGTAATTGAGAATATTAATCCGAACCCCCCCACAACAAAAAAAAGGGATCTAATGAATTGTACTTCACGCTTCCTTTTTTTGATGATTCAATTAATCATTTTACATTTTAGGGTGAAACAAACATAGAATATCTCGGAAAGAGAATGGGGAAATCCCATATGACCCAAAATATATGACAAGCCGCACTATATGTCAATCCAAGTTGAATATGCCTCTCCGGGAAGTCGAAAGGGTACTCTTGGAACACCAATAGGCATGAAGAAATAAAAAAAGAAGGACTTTATTTTACTTTGATGTGGAAACGTAACAATGGGTTGATTATCTTCATAATACGAATATCTTATATATCTTATATCATTCATAATCAAAAAAAATGTAGATTAGATTTAATCGAAAGAAAAAAAATCAATCCTAGTAAAAAAGTAAAATTATTACGAATAGGCGGGTCTTTTGAAAACCCGATGGGACATAGTTGCTCATATAAAGTAAAGTGGTATTAACCCCTGATTGCATATTGATACTTATCGGGTATAAAATAAATCTGTTTCTATTTGTTCCTACAAATAGAATTGTTTGGTTAGTAGTAACATAATGCCAATAGAATAGAAAAAGAGAAATCCCTGTTTCGCGATAATCTACTGAAAGCAACTAGGTCCGTAGTTTTTTCCAATGCAATAAAATTACATTTTTTTTGATTAAAGTAAGGGGTATTTCTATGGGTTTACCTTGGTATCGTGTTCATACCGTCGTATTGAATGATCCCGGTCGGTTAATAGCTGTCCATATAATGCATACAGCTCTAGTTTCTGGTTGGGCCGGTTCGATGGCTCTATATGAATTAGCAGTTTTTGATCCCTCTGACACAGTTCTTGATCCAATGTGGAGACAAGGTATGTTCGTTATACCCTTTATGACTCGTTTAGGAATAACCAATTCATGGAGTGGTTGGAGTATCACAGGGGGGGCTATAACGAATCCGGGTATTTGGAGTTATGAAGGCGTGGCAGGGGCACATATTGCCTTTTCTGGTTTGTGTTTCTTAGCCGCTATTTGGCATTGGGTTTATTGGGATCTAGAAATATTTTTTGATGACCGTATAGGAAAACCCGTTTTGGATTTGCCCAAAATATTTGGAATTCATCTATTTCTATCAGGGGTGGCTTGCTTTAGTTTTGGTGCATTTCATGTAACTGGACTGTATGGTCCTGGAATATGGGTTTCTGACCCCTATGGATTAACAGGAAAAATAGAACCCGTAACTCCGGCGTGGGGTGTGGAAGGTTTTGATCCTTTTGTTCCAGGAGGAATAGCTTCTCATCATATTGCAGCCGGGACATTGGGGATATTAGCAGGCCTATTCCATCTTTGTGTCCGCCCGCCTCAACGTCTATACAAAGGATTACGTATGGGAAATATTGAAACCGTTCTTTCCAGTAGTATTGCTGCTGTTTTTTTTGCCGCTTTTATAGTTGCTGGAACCATGTGGTATGGTTCAGCAACTACGCCGATCGAATTATTTGGTCCCACTCGTTATCAATGGGATCAGGGATACTTCCAGCAAGAAATATATCGAATAGTTGAAACCGGGCTCTCCGAAAAAAAAAGTTTATCGGAAGTTTGGTCTAAAATTCCTGAAAAATTAGCCTTTTATGATTACATCGGCAATAATCCGGCAAAGGGGGGATTATTTAGAGCGGGTTCAATGGACAACGGAGATGGAATAGCTGTTGGATGGTTAGGACACCCCATCTTTAGAGATAAAGAAAGGCGCGAACTTTTTGTACGTCGTATGCCTACTTTTTTTGAAACATTTCCGGTTGTTTTGATAGACAGAGACGGAATTGTTAGAGCGGATGTGCCTTTTCGAAGGGCAGAATCGAAGTATAGTGTCGAACAAATAGGTGTAACTGTTGAGTTTTATGGTGGCGAACTCAACGGAATCAGTTATAGCGATACTGTTACTGTTAAAAAATATGCTCGACGCGCTCAATTGGGTGAAATTTTTGAATTTGATCGTGCTACGTTGAAATCTGATGGGGTTTTTCGTAGCAGCCCAAGGGGTTGGTTTACTTTTGGCCATGCTTCTTTTGCTTTGCTCTTTTTCTTCGGGCATATTTGGCATGGTGCTAGAACATTGTTCCGAGATGTTTTTGCTGGTATTGACCCAGATTTGGATGCTCAAGTGGAATTTGGAACATTCCAAAAACTTGGAGATCCAACTACAAGAAGACAGGTAGTCTGATACAACACTTTTTCGCTTCTATTTAATTTTCTTTGGGGCAGTTGACATAAGCACATAAATTGATTTGAATGAACCATTGTCCGCTCTGCTCTTTCTTTCTCCGTGAAACAATTCCAATCCAACTAAATAAATAGAATTAGGTACGGAAGCTATAATTGTAAACTACGATTGAATTTATGGAAGCATTGGTTTATACATTCCTTTTAGTCTCTACTCTAGGAATTATTTTTTTCGCTATCTTTTTTCGAGAACCGCCTAAAGTTCCAATAAAACAAAAAAGATGAAATTGTTTTTAATTCTCTCAATTGAAGTAATGAGCCCTCAAGAGGGCTCTTCAACTAGTCTCCGTGTTCGTCGAACGGATCTCTTAGTTGTTGAAAGGGCTGCCCAAAGGCGATATATAAGGCGTACCCAGTAAAACTTACAAGTAAACCAGATATAGAGATGGCAACTAGGGTTGCTGTTTCCATTGTTATATAATTTCAAGATTGCAATAGATCTATGATAAGATTATTTACAACGTAATGGTATACAAAGTCAACAGATCTTAATCAATACACTAGGATTTATGGCAACACAAACCATTGAGGTTAGTTCGAAATCTGTTTCAAAACGAACTAACACAGGATCGTTATTAAAACCATTAAATTCGGAATATGGTAAAGTGGCTCCCGGGTGGGGAACTACCCTTTTGATGGGTGTTGCAATGTCTCTATTTGCAATATTCCTATCTATTATTTTGGAAATTTATAATTCGTCCGTTTTACTGTATGGAATTTCAATGAATTAGATTCATAAGATTTACGAGATCTTATCTTTGCAATACAAAGAGAATCATTTATTTAGGTCTTGAATTTCTAGTCTATTCTATTTTGGTAGTTCGACCGTGGAATTTTTTTTGTACTATATTTCTGAAATATGAGTGTGTGACTTGTTAGAATGGCTTCTATTGATAATACAGAGAATGGGTCTGTCATCTTTAGAGATGGTTCTACCTCGTCGGATATTGATTCTAGTATCTGGAACACGACGGAATATATGAAATAAATCAATAAATATTGGAACTATGATTCATACTGAATATTCATACCTTACGGCTGGACTCCAAAAAATTTTCAAAAAAAAAGAAATAACATTGTGATGATCTTGTGTTTTTTACTCATGGAATCTTGGTCTTAGCTTGGGAGATTTTATTGAATCACGGTAGTCTAGTATGAATCTGAGGTTTCAGTCGATTCATAGAGTCCTAACAAGATAAATTCCTATCAATATCAATAATAAAATAAGAGTAAAACCAGATTCTATTTATATGTTCTATGTATGCAAAGTATGCAAACAAAAAGACTAAATCAAAGAAATAGGTAAAGAGAAAATTCAAGACGCCTGTAACGATCAACATATGAATGAGCCAACTTGATATTGTGGCATTATCATCACAAAAAAAGATCTTTCGTATTCTTTTTTTTTATCGAAAAATAGAAAAAAAAAGGAGGATTCATAAGTTTTAAATAGTTTATTACATATACGTTGCAATCAGTATTGAGGTGTTTCTGCTTGAGCTGTACGAGATAAAAGTCTCATATACAGTTCTAAGAGAGGGAGTTTCTTTGGTTTACCTATCTCAATAAAATCTATGATTGGTTTGAAGAACGTCTCGAGATTCAGGCGATTGCAGATGATATAACTAGTAAATATGTACCCCCTCATGTCAATATATTTTATTGTCTAGGAGGAATTACGCTTACTTGTTTTTTAGTACAAGTAGCTACGGGATTTGCTATGACCTTTTACTATCGTCCGACCGTTACTGAGGCCTTTGCCTCTGTTCAATACATAATGACGGAAACTAAGTTTGGTTGGTTAATCCGATCGGTTCATCGGTGGTCGGCAAGTATGATGGTCCTAATGATGATCCTGCACGTATTTCGTGTATATCTCACGGGTGGATTTAAAAAACCCCGCGAATTGACTTGGGTTACAGGTGTGGTTCTGGCTGTATTGACCGCATCTTTTGGTGTAACTGGTTATTCTTTACCTCGGGATCAAATTGGTTATTGGGCGGTAAAAATTGTAACAGGTGTACCTGAAGGTATTCCTGTAATAGGATCGCCTCTGGTAGAGTTATTACGTGGAAGTGCTAGTGTGGGACAATTCACTTTAACTCGGTTTTATAGTTTACACACTTTTGTATTGCCGCTTCTGACTGCCGTATTTATGTTAATGCACTTTTCAATGATACGTAAACAAGGTATTTCAGGTCCTTTATAAGATCATAACTATTTGGTTTGGCATAAATAGTTTATCACTTGGTAGAGGAACAATAAGTTTTCATTGCTATAAATGTGGATTATTGAAAAGAATAAGACATGTCTTTGGATATTTCTCTTCAACTCTTGTAGTTTAACTGTAGTTTATTTGAAAGTTGAAGTTAATTTTCCGAAGAGAACCAAAAAATGGATTATGGCAGTGTGTGACTTGAACTACTGATTTGGCCGTGCAGACATACGTTCTTATCTATCTGCCACATTTTAATTCATAACTAAACGTGTTCTTGTTTCAAACCATCGGTGTAATATCGCGTAAGCCGGTTCGATTGAAGATAATCTTTTCTATGATCTCCAGTAGACCTAAGTCGGGTTGTGCATAGGCTTCGTAAGATCCAGTCTACTAAGTATATGGGGTAGCATAATTTATATATTTTTTTTTTATCTATGTTCACTAAAAGTATAGTATGAAAATGCATTCATTTCTTTTGCATTGATTAGATTGAGAACATTATCGGAGTGAAACAAAGGATCTAAAGAAGAACAGAGGCTACACTTTGTTAGTAACAAGTAAACCCTTTCCTTTGCATATAAAAAGTATACAACTATACTTGGGTATAAACAAAAATCGATAGGTTTGAGACGACCCAGAAAGCATTTTATCATGATCAACTTTGTAAGCCTATTTGGGTGTTGAGTATTTACTTGTAACTTACTTGTAAGACCAGAACGATAAACGGCTAGATTGTTGTAACTGTAAATTAAATAAAGAGATGGAATCTGGTAAAAGTTTTCTTACTTTCTTTATTACATACATAACATATAAGCATTCATATTTGTATAGATGTGTATAACAAATAATATATATTATTAATTTGAATAACATTTTTTTTTTGATCCCCTTGATTCTTTTGCTCGAGCCGGATGATAAAAAATTATCATATCCGGTTCCTTCGGGGGGTAGATCTATCATTACCTATCTCAATAACAAAAAAACCTGATTTAAATGATCCTGTATTAAGAGCTAAATTGGCCAAGGGGATGGGCCATAATTATTACGGAGAACCCGCATGGCCAAATGACCTTTTATATATTTTTCCAGTAGTAATTTTAGGAACTATTGCATGTAACGTGGGCTTATCGGTTTTAGAACCATCAATGGTTGGTGAACCCGCGAATCCTTTTGCAACTCCTTTGGAAATATTACCAGAATGGTATTTCTTTCCTGTATTTCAAATACTTCGTACAGTACCCAATAAATTATTAGGTGTTCTTTTAATGATTTCAGTACCCGTGGGATTATTAATAGTACCCTTTTTAGAAAATGTTAATAAATTCCAAAATCCATTTCGTCGTCCAATAGCGACAACTATATTTTTGATTGGTACTACAACAGCCCTTTGGTTGGGCATTGGGGCAACATTACCTATTGATAAATCCTTAACGTTAGGTCTTTTTGAAATTAATTAAATTGAAAAAAAAAAAATTCTATATTTTAGTGTGTATCTAGGGAATAAAAACCTGTTTCAAACTGAATTTTCTCCCTAGATACATTTGTTCAATTAGATTCAGTATCTATTCCAAATATCAAATCTATGGATTATACTAAATACTAAAGGTTCAAAACACCCTTAGAATTTTATAAAACGATAAATAGATTTAAAAGCGATTTTGGGGTAAATCAATTTCGAAATGATCTTCTAGAATATCCCATATCTGTTTTACATCTGGTATTCGAAAATGCTCTATTTTCATAAGATCTTCTTGACTTTTATTCAAAAAATCCAACAATGTATGTATATTTGAACTTTTAAGGTAATTATAGATCCTGGGGGGCAATTCTAATTGGTCAATGTAAATATATTTCAATGTTATTTTTTCTTTATTTATCCTTAGTTTAGTGAATCTATCATTAAGGGTAAAAAGCGGTAAAGTCATTTTGTATGTATTGTCCTCTAAATGTAAGTTTTCTTCTTCCACATGTAGAAAAGGTATAAATAAATCAATTAAGTTTCGGGAAGCTTCATGAAGTGCTTCTTTCGGAGTTAAACTTCCATTTGTCCATATTTCGATAAAAAGTATTTCTTGTTTTTCATTTCCATAGGAATGAATGCTATGATTCACATTTTGAACAGGCATGAATACTGCATCTATAGGATAATTTCCGTCTTGAAAATTATTTAACGTTTTTATATGGCATCTACGATTCCGCTCGATTTGTAATCCAATACAAAAATCAATGGGTTCTGTCAAACTAGCTATATACTGTGTATTATCAACGATTTTCACAAAAGGTGGCGAAATGATGTCTTGAGCAGTTACATACCTCGGGCCCCTGACACAAATAGATGCGTCCCAAGTTCCATACAAATTACTTCTCAATACAATCTCTTTCAAATTTATTAAAATTTCATGTACTGATTCTTGAATACCTACTATGGTAGAATATTCGTGTGGTATTTTCTCAGATTTTGCACGTGTGATACACGTTCCGTCTATTTCTCCAAGCAAAGCTCTTCGCATTGTAATGCCTATTGTATCGGCTTGACCTTTCATAAGTGGAGACAAAACAAAACGGCCATAATAAAAACGCTTATTGTCTACTTTTGATTCAACACATTTCCACTGTAATGTCCGAGTGGCTACTGTTACTTTCTCTCGAACCATAGTAATATTGTTTGCTCCGATCATTGAATCGTTTATTTCTCTTGAATTATTTTCAATGTTTATTTTTACTTTACACACGTCTTTTTTTAGGAGGTCGACAGCCATTGTGTGGCATGGGGGTTACATCTCGTACAAAACTTAATAGCATACCACTTCTACGAATAACTCGTAATGCTGAATCTCTGCCGAGACCGGGACCCTTTATCAAGACTTCCGTACTTTTCATACCCCGTTCCACTACAGTATTAATGACGTTTTCCGCTGTGGTTTGCGCAGCAAATGGTGTCCCTCTTTTTGGACCCTTGAATCCACAAGTACCGGCAGAGGACCATGAAATTACCCGACCTCGTACATCTGTAACAGTTACAATGGTATTGTTGAAACTTGCTTGAACATGAATAACCCCCTTTTGTATTCGAGGTGTATTCTTAGATAAACCAATACGTCCATTCCTACGTGAACCGATTTTTGATATAGGTTTTACCATATTGCATCATTTCATAAATATGAATTGGTGAGAAATATATGGATATATCCATTTCATGTTAAATAAAATTAAGGGCGTTTTTTTATTATTTTTTGATTCATTCTCTTACTCTTATTTATTATATTTATTTATTATTCGGGTCTTTGATTTATTTTTAGAAAGGTTATCCCTGTCTTTGTTTATGTTTCGGGTTGGAACAAATTACGAGAATTCGTCTTCGTTTTCGGATCAATCGACATTTTTCACAAATTTTACGAACCGAGGTTCTTATTTTCATATTTGACATTCCTTACTTTAATTTTGAACCTGTTTTTTTTTTCTAAAAAACTGCGTTTTTGATCCAATTTGGATATCATAAATAATTACCATATATAATACAAAATTTCTCCGCCGATTTTTTCTAATCGAGCTTCTCGGTCTGTCATTATACCTTTCGGGGTAGAAAGAATTACAATACCTATACCACTTAAAATTCTAGGAATTCGTTGATAGTTCGAATATATTCGTAAACCGGGACGGCTAACTTGTTTTAAATTAAAAAAATTTCTTCTATATGGTTTTTTCCTATTTTTTCGATGTCGTAGGGTTGAAATCAAAAAATCTTGGTTGCTTTCCTCATGTTTTTTCACGTTTTCGATAAAACCTTCTCGTAAAAGTATTTTAACAAAGCTTTCGGTGATATTAGTCGATGCTATTCGAACCATTCCTTTTCTATTCATGTCAGCATTTCGTATAGAGGTTATTATATCAGTACTAGTGCCATTACCCATGATGAACAAATCTGAATTGATATATATATACATGGTAATTTTTTTTTTCGTTTTTAAATAAAATGGTTAAATATAAAGGCATATACGTGAAAAAAAACTAATGAATCATTCAAATATCCTACTATCTATAAAATAAATTATAATACCTCGGGAGCTAATGATATTATTTTAGTAAAATTTAAATATCTCAATTCCCTGGCAATTCCACCAAAAACTCGAGTTCCTTTTGGATTTCCTTCTAGATCAACGACAACCGCAGCATTATTATCATATCGTATTATTATACCATTTTCACGTTTTAGTTCTTTACAAGTACGGATAATTACAGCCCTAACTACTTCTGATCTTTTTAAGGGCATATTGGGCATTGCGTCTTTGATCACAGCAAGAATAATGTCACCAATCTGAGCATATCGTCGATTGCTAGTTCCTATGATTCGAATACACATCAATTCGCGAGCTCCGCTATTGTCTGCTACATTTAAATGGGTCTGAGGTTGAATCATAATTTTTAGAATCCCCTATTGCAATCAAAGTATTTTGTTAGTTATCCATTTCTATCGTGAAATAATGAATTCGAATAGGCATTTTGGATGCCGCGATAGAAATGGACTTTCTGGCTATATTTGCTGTTATTTCGCCCATTTCATAAAGTATTCGACCTGGTTTAATGACCGCTACCCAATATTCGGGGGATCCTTTCCCCGAACCCATCCGTCCGAGTTTCCGTTGGTTTTACTGTAACTGGTTTTTGGGGGTTTATAGTTGATGATTGTTTCTCCCAATTCCATCTCTACTACAGAACCGGACCTGAGAGTTTCTTCTCATACAGCTCCTCGCGAATGAAAAAAGGTGTTCTAAAATTATTCATTAAAGTACGTGTATATCTTCATCAAATAAAAAACTTTCTCGGGCGAATATTGACTCTTTTAATATCTAGTTCAGTCTTACAAGGTAGTTCATGACCTCTCAGCATATTTGACCGTTTGTTCCGCCAGCCCGCCCCATGAATCTTATATTCAATCAAATTTTATGTATTCACGGGTTCCGTCGTTCCCACCATCTCTAAATATTAATGGTTAGGTTTTAATTTTACAACGGAGTTCCTAATTTAAATTGGTTCTTAAGTCAATATGCGTAGTCTTTATTGACTCGAAGCTCTTTATTTTTTGGTTATATGATATGAATAAATCAATTGGTAAAATTGATGCTTTATGACTTTTCATTTTTGAGACATTTCGAATCATATATCATTGATATTTTCTTTACCCTCACCCTTTCGTCTACTTATCTACATTTATTATTTCTATTTTTTTTATAGTTCATAATTAGATTATCTTTTATTTTGTTTATTAAAATAAAAAAAAAAGTATTTTAGTTGTTACAACGATATAATCCATCATCATATCTTGACTTTTTTTGGAGCTCCAATCAAATAAATATATATAGATAGATGGATTTTTTATTAGTTCTATAGTTATTAATTCATATAGTTATTAATTCATATTACAAGCTTGGTCTATTTATTTTTTTAATTTGAACCCTAAAAAAATCAACGAGTCATAAGCATAACAATTATATAAAATTGATAGTTAATAAAATTTTTATTTAATCCTATAAATTAAATAAAAAATAAAATTATAATTTCTCTTTTTGTTTTCCATTACTCAAGTAGAGTCTTATTATTCTTCGTTTCTAACTATCCAAACTTTTATGCCTAATATCCCATAGATAGTTCGAGTTGGATAGGAACAATAATCAATTTTAGATCGAATGGTTTGTAGAGGAACCTTACCCTCTCTGATCCACTCGATACGTGCAATTTCTTTTCCGTCGATCCGACCTGCAATTTGTATTTGAATTCCCTTTGTATTTGCTTGTTTGGTTAATTCAATAGCTTTTTTAATTGCTTTGCGAAATGACACTCGATTTTGTAATTGGTCGGTTATAAATTCGGCAAGAATAGTAGGGTAACCATAAGGTTTGGCTATTCTTTGAATAGTAATGTTAATCTTTTTAGTAATATAATTCAATTCTTTTTTTACGTTCATTTGTAATTCTTCAAGTCCTCTCGATTTATCGCCTATTAATAATTTTGGGAATCCTATATAGATTATAACCTGAATCAGATCGACTCGTTTTTGAATCTTTATACACGCAATACCGTCGACACTGGAGGATATTCGCATATTTTTTTGTACATAATTTTTGATAAAATCTCGTATTTTTTGATCTTCTTGTAAACCGTAAGAATAATCTTTTGGTTGGGAAAACCAAAGGGAATGATGATTATGGGTTGTACTAAGTCTGAAAATAAGTGGATTTACTTTTTGTCCCATACATCTCCACTATACGCCATATCTGTATACTTTTTTGTAGAGATGCATTCCGTTTTTTTGAACCATATGATATATTCTGCATATTCAGATAAAGATATATCTTTTAATACAATAGTTATATGACAAGTTGGCCTTTTTATTAAATAATTACGTCCTCGAGCCTGAGCTTTTGATTTTTTCATGGTAGTACCTTTGTTAACTTCAGTTTTACTAATCACTAAAGTTTCTTTTTTTAAATTCATATTATGACTAGCGTTCGCTGCTGCGGAATAAACTAATTTCAAAATGGGATTACAGGTTCGATAAGGCAGTAGTTCTAATATGCTAATTATTTCTTCGTAAGAACGCCCACGAATCTGATTAATTATTCTGCGTGCTTTATGAACAGACATACATATATGTTGACTTAAAGCGTATGTTTTTGTATTTGACTTTTCCCCCCTCTTTGTTCTCATAGGTTTCATCTCCTACTTAATATGTATGAACGATTAAATAAAAATATATTTAATTCTAAATTAACGGCGAGATCTATTATCATTTTTTGCATGTCCCTGGAAATTTATAGTAGGTGCAAATTCTCCCAATTTGTGACCTACCATACGATCGGTTATATAAATTGGCAAATGCACCCTTCCATTATAGATAGAAATAGTATAACCCATCATTATGGGTATAATGGTAGATGCTCGTGACCAAGTTAATATTGTTTCTTTTTCCGCCTTTGTGGTAAGCTTATTAATTTTTAGTAATAAATGATTCGCTATAAAAGGTTTTTTTTTAATAAACGTGTCACACATTGGCTGTAATTACTCCTGTATTTACATTTAAATTGTTTGTTTTTTTATACTCTATATATCGAATGTCTATTTTCAACTTTTGTGATGAAGAACCAAATTCTATTTTCGCTCTTATTTACTACGACGACGAATAATAAAATTATCACTATATTTATTTTTTTTTCTACTTTTTCTTCCAAGTGTGGGATACCCCCA